TTGAGCAGTTACACATCCAGGACCCTTGACACAAATAGACGCGTTGCGAGTTCCATACAGATTACTTCTCAATACAATTTCTTTTAAATTCATTAAAATTTCATGTACTGATTCTTGAATACCTACTATGGTAGAATATTCATGTGGTATTTTTTCAAATTTTGCACGGGTGATACATGTTCCTTCTATTTCCCCAAGCAAAGCTCTTCGCATCGCAATGCCTATTGTATCGGCTTGCCCTTTCATAAGTGGAGATAGAATAAAGCGTCCATAATAAAGACGCTTACTGTCTGCTCTTGATTCAACACACTTCCACTGTAGTGTCCGAGTAGATACTCTTACTTTCTCTCGAACCATAATAATATTATTTGATCAGATCATTGAATCGTTTATTTCTCTTGAAATCTCTTTTATTTTCATTTCTACACACGTCTTTTTTTAGGAGGTCTACAGCCATTATGTGGCATAGGGGTTACATCACGTACGAAATTTAATAGTATACCACTTCGACGAATAGCTCGTAATGCTGCATCTCTTCCGAGACCAGGACCTTTTATCATGACTTCTGCTCGTTGCATACCTTGATCTACTACTGTCCGAATAGCATTTCCTGCTGCGGTTTGAGCAGCAAATGGCGTCCCCCTTCTTGTACCATTGAATCCACAAGTACCGGCGGAGGACCAAGAAATTACCCGACCCCGTACATCTGTAACAGTCACAATGGTATTGTTGAAACTTGCTTGAACATGAATAACTCCCTTTGGTATTCTACGTGTACTTTTACGTGAACCACTACGGGCATTCGTACGTGAACCAGTTCTTGATCTAGATTTTGCCATACTTTATCATCTCATAAATAGAAATTCGAGATATATGGATATATCCATTTCATGTCAAAACAGATCCTATTTTTTTCATTGGGTCCTTTACGTTAGAGAGCCCCTTTTCAAAAGATTATCCTTGTCTTTGTTTATGTCTCGGATTAGAACAAATTACTATAATTCGTCCCCTCCTACGGATCAGTCGACATTTTTCACAAATTTTACGAACGGAGGCCCTTATTTTCATAGTTGTCGTTCCTTAACTTAATTCTGACTCTATTTATTGGAAGAAAATAAGTTTCTTGAAATGTTGAACCTCAAATTGTATCCCCATGAAGGGAATGCTGAAGTTGAAAAAACAACCTAATCATTCGAATCCTTGTTGTGGCATCTATAAATTATACGCCCTCTGGTTGAATCATAATGACTTACTTCAATTTTGCCCCTCTCCCCCCATCGTATACGTATAAAACTCCGTCGGATCCTTCATGAACCATAACCTAGAATTAAATTAGATCTTCATTATCGAAAAACCCCGAGCATACATACCATTTAGAAGGAGAAGTGATTCATTAATGAAACCTTCATGAATCCATTTTTTTGTTCTTTCATTCTAGGTAAAAGCCCTAGAAGTATCACCTAATGTAGTAGGAATGATATCAACTAACCCACCTTTTTTTCTTTTGACAAATAGGAAATTCCGGATCCAATTCGGATATCAGAAAGATTACCATATATAACACAAAATTTCTCCGCCGATTCTTTCGAGTCGAGCCTCTCGGTCTGTCATTATACCTCGAGAAGTCGAAAGAATTACAATCCCCATCCCGCCTAAAATTCTAGGAATTCGTTGATAGTTCGAATAGATTCGTAGGCCAGGCCTACTGATACGTTTTAAATTTAAAATAGTTCGATAGGGTCCTTTCCTATTCCTTCTATGTCGTAGGGTTAAAACCAAAAAATATTTGTTGTTTTCCTGATGCTTCCTCACGTTTTTGATAAAACCTTCTCTTAAAAGTATTTTAACAATGTTTTCCGTGATGTTAGTGGATGCTATTTGAATCGTCCCTTTTCTATTTATGTCAGCATTTCGTATAGAGGTTATTATGTCAGCAATAGTATCCCTACCCATGATAAACTCAATTTTGGGTTGCCTCCCATTTTTGATATAATCAACATGCTATTTTTTATTTATTTTTATATTTTATTTATTAAATAAAGGGATATGCGTCAGATACAACCTAATCCACTAATTAATCTATTTCATCCAAATACTATGTATAATAGAACTCTATTACGTATGATCTCATCTTATAATACCTCAGGTGCTAATGAAACTATTTTAGTGAAATTTAACTGTCTCAATTCTCGGGCAATCGCACCAAAAACTCGAGTTCCTTTTGGATTTCCTTCTTGATCAATCACAACTGCAGCATTATCATCATATCGTATTATCATACCGTTGTCACGTTTAAGTTCTTTACAAGTACGTACAATTACAGCTCTGATCACTTCTGATCTTTCTAGAGGTGTGTTTGGTAATGCTTCCTTGATCACAGCAACAATAATGTCACCGATATGAGCATATCGGCGATTACTAGCTCCTATGATTCTAATACACATTAATTCTCGGGCCCCGCTGTTATCCGCTACATTCAAATGGCTTTGAGGTTGAATCATATCATTTTTGAATCTGTTCTTTCAATGTTAATGCAAAGGGCGAAGTAAAAAAAAAGAAATATTGTTTGTCAAAAAGAAACCTGCAATTGTTTTTTTATCCCCAAGACTTCTTTCCTTTGGTTCTACGTTCCTATCCCGAAATCATAAATTGAGTTCGTATAGGCATTTTGGACGCCGCTATTGAAATAGCCTTTCTGGCTATATTTTCTGCTACTCCCCCCATTTCATAAAGTATTCTACCTGGTTTAACGACAGCTACCCAATATTCGGGAGATCCTTTACCCGAACCCATACGTGTTTCCGTAGGTCTTACTGTAACTGGTTTGTCTGGAAATATACGTACCCATATTTTTCCACCACGGCGCACATTTCTTGTCATTGCTCGTCGCCCTGCTTCTATTTGTCTAGATGTGATCCAAGCGGGTTCAAGTGCCTGAAGAGCATATTTACCGAAACAAATACGATTACCTCGATAAGATATTCCTTTCATTCTTCCTCTATGTTGTTTACGAAATCGGGTTCTTTTGGGGTTATAGTTGATGGTTCTTTCTCAATTCCACCTCTACTACAGAACCGGACATGAGAGTTTCTTCTCATCCGGCTCCTCGCGAATGAAACGATTCGAATTTTATAATTTTATGACAATATACTGAATCATGGATTCTTTGAGATTTCATCTAATCTATTAGAAATTTCTATATCTTGTTTGGATATATACTTAAACATGTATTTTTTTTCTAGATAATTATTTTTATTTATAGATAATGTCGTTTTTTTATAACGAATCTTTATTTTGTTTTGCCTTTGATCGATCATATTATCATATTGGATCGAACTGAGTAATGTAAAAGAAGATTGAGTAATCTAATAAAAACTTTCGCGGGCGAATATTTACTCTTTCAATATCTATTTTAGTTGTAGGGTTAGCTCATGAATTCTCGGAATAAATGAATTGGTCCCTGGTTCGTTCCGCCATCCCTCCTAATGAATTATTAGGATTCATTTTTCAATAGAATCTTACGTATTCATAGGTTCCATCGTTCCCATCGCTTCGCAATTAATGGTTAGGTTTGAATTCTATAATGGAGCCCCTCATGAAATTTGTTCTTGAGTCAATCTTCTCAGTCTTTATTGGCTCGAGGCTCTTGATTTTTTTCTATGAATAGATTCATATAGTTATGGATGAATCAGTATTGATGCTTTATTACACTGCCTTTTATGAGATGACTCATAAACCTTACATATATTGGAATCCTATATCATTGATATTCTTTTTCTTTCTCTCAACCTTCCTTTTCTTTTATCTGCATACTTTTTTTATATCATAATCAGATTGATTTTTTTTTATGCAAGAAAGATTTCAGTTGCTACAATGATATGACCAATATATCATATCTTGACTGCTTTTTTGTATCCAGATAATGTGAAACGATGAGTTGGTTATTAGTTCTATAGTTATTAGTTCACAGTAGGGGTCTGTCCATTTTTTTGGAATTCTATCCTATAAAAAAAACCAACGAGTCACACACTAAGCATAGCAATTATATGAAATCATCAATCAAATTTTTATTCAACCTTACAGAATTGCTTATTTTTTTGATTTAAGAGAAAAAGTTTTTTTTATTCTATTTTTTTTTATCAATGGATATAGTGTAAAGAGTAAAGACAAGGAAAGTATTCTTATTCCCCATTCTTATTCCCCAAATATCCAAATTTTGATGCCTAATACTCCATAGACCGTTCGGACTCCATAGGAACAATAATCAATTTTAGCTCGAATGGTTTGTAGAGGAACCCTACCTTCTCTGATCCATTCGACACGTGCAATTTCTTTTCCGTCGATGCGACCTGCAATTTGTACTTGAATTCCTTTTGTATCTGCCTGTTCGGTTAATTCAATAGCCTTTTTTATTGCTTTGCGAAATGAAACTCTATTCTTTAATTGTCCGGCTATAAATTCTGCAAGAATATTAGGGTGCCCATAAGGGTTTGTAATTCTTGTGATAGCAATGTTGAGTTTTCGGTTCACACAATTAAGTTCTTTTTGTACATTCATCTGTAATTCTTCGATTCTTCGCGTCTTGCCTTCTAGTAATAACTTTTGGAATCCCATATAGATTATGACTTGAATCAGATCAATTCTTTTTCGAATTTCTATGCGTGCAATTCCCTCTACACCAGAGGATATTCTCATATTTTTTTGTATATAATTCTTGATACAATTTCGTATTTTTTGATCTTCTTGTAGACCCTCGGAATAATTTTTGGCTTGTGCAAACCAAATAGAATGATGACCTTGGGTTGTACCAAGTCTGAAACCAAGTGGATTTATTTTTTGTCCCATAATCCCCCACTATTATACATATAATGATATGTCATATCTGTGTACTTCTTTTTTTTTCCATTCGGATTTTTTTAAGCAAAAGAAATCTTCTTCTTCATAGAAAGATGTATCTTTCAATACAATCCTTATATGACAAGTGGGTCTTTTTATTGCAT